CTTTCAAAAAATTTTCGAGTATGTAAATAAATAGCAAATATGGTCCAAGTAATAAAAGCCCAAGTCTCTTTGGGATCCCAATTCCAATATGACCCCCATGCTTCATTAGCCCACACCGCTCCCGAAAGAATACCTATGGTTAAAAAGATAAACCCCAGGCTAATAATACGATAACTCCAAAGATCCAATTGTTGAATCAATTGAGATCTGTAATAATTCCTAGAAGAAAGAAATGAAGTGTTTCGTAAAACACCGGTCTTTTCGCTCACGTATTGAATCTTTCTAAAAGAAAACGGTTCGTTTATGAGCTTGTTGCTTTTACTCAAAATCCTTATGAATATGAATTTCCGAAATGTAATGACTAGAAGAGCTAGTGATAATAATGAGCCGCATAAAAGAGCTGCATAGCTTAATACCATCATACTTACGTGCATCATTAACCAATGGGATTGAAGGGCAGGGACTAATATTCCAGATTGATGCATTTCAGTTAAAAAACCCGAAGTAGCAAAACCCTGGGTAAAAATAGCACTTGGGGCGATTATTGCGTTTAAGTTGAAACGGTTTTTTTTTTTATTAAAATAGGGAACCAGATAAATAATGGATAAACTCCATGAAAGAAAGATTAATGATTCATATAAATCACTTAATGGTAAATGGCCCCAAAAAATCCAACGGGTAACTAACAATCCTGTTATACAGAAAAAAGCAGCTATCATGCCCTTTTCGGACGAATCAAATAGTCCTACGATTTCATCGACTAATAAGGTTATTAAATGCAGTGTAATTACAATTGAAACGACCGAAAAGGATATATGAGTTAATATATGCTCTAAAGTTGAAAATATCATAAAATTTTTAAAATTAAAACGGGGAAGGTCTCTCAATTATAGTTATAGGAACGGAAATTGGGAATTGAATTCATTATAGGACTTATTTTTGATAGGACTTACTTTTTTAGTTTAGAAAATGCCATGCCGCCACTCGGACTCGAACCGAGATGCTCTAGCACTGCTTCCTAAGAGCAGCGTGTCTACCGATTTCACCATAGCGGCTTGCTCGAAACCATACTAACCCTTTTTTTATTCAATCGTCGAGATTGAAGGAAGCATTTCAATACAATATATTTTAGGAAACATTTAATTTAAATTGATGAATAAAAACTTGTTTAAAAATTAGGTATTTGAATATACCGTTTTCAATAATAACCCTTTTTTTTTTTTAATTAATGACTCATTTCTCGTTTATCTAATTTTATGAATCTAAAAATAAATTGATCCCTGAAGAAAAAAAGGGGGGTTAATAGGTTGAAAGGTTAGGGATATATAGTGATATGAACTTAGAGAAAAAATGGTTTAGAAAGTAATAAAACACATTTTAAACTTAATTAATCAATTAGTTTCAACGATTTATTAAGTTTTACTAAAAATCTTCTATCTGCTCTTCTATATTCTATTCTAAAGTGTAAAACTATATTATTTATATTATAAAAAAAAAAGTGTAATGTAAAAAGTGTAAAACTATATTATATATAATATATATATAAATAAATAAAAAAGACAAAACCTTGTTATTATTGAATTATACCTTGTTATTATTGAATTATAAAGAATCGATGGGGAAAATAAGAATCCCCATCCCGAAAACGAGAAACCATACTAAAAAGAAAGGTGAAGCCTTGCATTTATTCTTTTTTCAAACAAAAAAAACCTCTTTTCTTTAGAATTAAGTAGATAAAAAAATCTTATTCTACTATAGAAGAAGAGCAAAAAAACTTCAATTTACTTTTGATCGGGTCAAAATATTATAGAATACAAAATCTTCCTTTTATTTCTATTACTTATTATTAGATTTTTTCTATTACTTATTTTTTTATTAGATTATTATATTATTACTATAGAATTAAAATTAAATAAAAAAAAAAAATAAAAAAAAAATAAAAACGTCAATATAAAATAAAACAATACATACAATAGAAAAGTAATAAAAAAAAAAGTAATAGATTAGTAATAGAAAAAAATAACCTATATTTTTTTATAAATTAGCTATGAATAAATCGTCTATAAACAATAAAGAACAATAATAAAAAAATAAACAATTTTTTCTATAAATTATCCAATTTTGGATAGTTTATAAAAAAAATAAAATTCAAAAATACAAAAAAATACAATACAATATAGAATAAACAACTTCAAATTAGAAACAAAATAAACTAGACTACTTTTCGAGTCAGACCAATTCCTATTTTATTTTTTATTATTGATTATTTTTTTGTCGCACAAAAAAACTCTTTGAACTCCTCGTAGAAAGAGACTTCGCTAGCGAAAAAGCTTTCAATGCTGCCCAATATCCCTTCCTTTTCCAAATATTTTTACGAATTCGTTTTTTTGATATAGAGGTGCGTTTTTTTGGAACTGCCATTAAAGAATTATATTAGGTTATTCATTGCTATAGTTGGATGTCAAAGACATCTATTGTTCAAAACCAACTGTTCTTTACTATTAATTATCTATTCTATCTATTTTTTTTTTTTAGGAATTCCTTCTTTTAATTTTATGTATTTTTAACTTTATGTAAACGTAAAGTCAGATGTTGGATGTCTGTCTATCATAGCCTTTCCTGCAAATAGAAATGTCTTTTATTCCAATAAAAGACAATCAAGCAGTTCTAAAATGAAATGGTTAATGCTTCTTAATAACCCAACTAAAGGAAAAACTTTTCTGGGTCATATTATGGTTATTTATGATTCATATCAAAATAAAGGTTTTTGATGTAACTTTTTTTCCTTGCTCCATAGATATAAATAAAATATTGTAATATGTAATAATTGTAATATGTAATAATAGTAAAAAAAAAAACAAAATGACATCTTAATTTTTTGTATCTTCATACAATTTTACTTAAAGATTTAATAAAAGTACGTATTTATTTTTACGAGTAACTTGGCGATATCATTTTACCAAATCAAACCTCTTGATTTGAAATAAACTATTGGAGGTATTTGAGTCAGAATAATTAAAGCCAGAAATTTCTATTTAAGTTTTTTATATCTTAATTTTTTTTATTAACCGACCCTTTTCAAAAGAAATAAGAGCCGATGAATCAGAAACTATTAATTAAGATAAAAGATTTTTTTTTATGGAATATACATATCCCTATTCATGGATCATACCTTTCATTCCACTTCCAACTCCTATGTTAATAGGAGTAGGACTTCTGCTTTTTCCGACGGCAATAAAAAATCTTCGCCGTCTGTGGGTTTTTCCTAGTGTTTTACTGTTAAGTATAGTTATGATTTTTTCAGCTCATATATTTATTCAACAAATAAATAACAGTTCTATCTATCTATATGGGTGGTCTTGGACCATCAATAATGATTTTTCTTTCGATTTTGGCTACTTAATTGATCCACTTACTTCTCTTATGTTAATATTAATCACTACTGTTGGAATTATGGTTCTTATCTACAGTGACAATTATATGTCTCATGATGGTGGATATTTGAGATTTTTTGCTTATATGAGTTTTTTTAATACTTCAATGTTAGGATTAGTTACTAGTTCAAATTTGATACAAATTTATTTTTTTTGGGAACTGGTCGGAATGTGTTCGTATCTATTAATAGGTTTTTGGTTCACACGACCTATTGCGGCGAATGCTTGTCAAAAGGCGTTTGTAACTAACCGCGTAGGGGATTTTGGTTTATTATTAGGAATTTTAGGTTTTTATTGGATAACAGGTAGTTTAGAATTTCGGGATTTGTTTGAAATATTCAATAACGTGGTTGATAATAATGAAGTTAATTTTTTATTTGTTACTTTGTGTGCCTTTCTACTATTTGCCGGTGCCGTTGCTAAATCTGCCCAATTTCCCCTTCATGTATGGTTACCCGATGCTATGGAAGGACCTACCCCTATTTCGGCTCTTATACATGCTGCTACTATGGTAGCCGCGGGAATTTTTCTTGTAGCTCGGCTTCTTCCGCTTTTCATAGTTATACCGTTCATAATGAATCTAATAGCTTTGATTGGTATAATAACATTACTTTTAGGAGCCACCCTTGCTCTTGTTCAAAAAGATATTAAGAGAGGTTTAGCTTATTCTACAATGTCTCAATTGGGTTATATGATGTTGGCTCTAGGTATGGGGTCTTATCGAGCGGCTTTATTTCATTTGACTACTCACGCTTACTCGAAAGCGTTGTTATTTTTAGGGTCCGGATCAATTATTCATTCAATGGAAACTATTGTTGGATATTCTCCAGATAAAAGTCAGAATATGGGTCTTATGGGCGGTTTAAGAAAACACGTACCAATTACAAAAACTGCGTTTTTTTTAGGTACACTTTCTCTTTGTGGTATTCCACCTCTTGCCTGTTTTTGGTCCAAAGATGAAATTATTAATGATAGTTGGTTATATTCACCCTTTTTTGCAATAATCGCGTGTTCCACGGCAGGATTAACTGCATTTTATATGTTTCGGATCTATTTACTTACTTTTGAAGGACATTTAAATGTTCATTTTCAAACCTACAGTGGAAAAAAAAAAAGCTCCTTCTATTCAATATCTCTATGGGGTAAAGAGGGGAAAAATTTAATAAAAAAAAAAAATTGCTTATTACCCGCTTTATTAATATTGAATAATAATGAAAGGACTTCTTTTTTTTGTAAAAAGACATATCGAATTGATAGTAATGTAAGAAGCATGACGCAGCCTTTTATTACCATTATTCATTTTGGTACTAAGAATGCTTTCTCGTATCCTCACGAGTCAGACAATACTATGCTATTTCCTATGCTTGTATTAGTTCTATTTACTTCGTTCGTTGGAGTCATAGGAATTCCTTTCTTCAATCAATCCAATCAAGAAGGGGGGGGGTTGGATATATTATCCAAATTGTTAACCCCGGCTATAAACCTTTTACATCAAAATAAAAAAAATTCTGTAGATTGGTATGATTTTATGACAAACGCAACTTTTTCGGTTAGTATCGCTTTTTT